TTTTCGGATGTAATTGAAGGCAAAGAGGGGAGATTTCGCGAGACTTTGCTTGGCAAACGGGTCGATTATTCGGGGCGTTCCATCATTATCGTAGGCCCTTCACTTTCATTGCATCGATGTGGATTGCCTCGCGAAATAGCAATAGAACTTTTCCAGATATTTGTAATTCGTGGTCTAATTAGACAACATCTTGCTTCGAATATAGGAGTTGCAAAGAGTAAAATTCAGGAAAGAGAACCGATTATATGGGAAATACTTCAGGAAGTGATGCAGGGGCACCCTGTATTGCTGAATAGAGCACCTACTCTGCATAGATTAGGCATACAGGCATTCCAACCCATTTTAGTGGAAGGACTTGCTATTTGTTTACATCCATTAGTTTGTAAAGGATTCAATGCAGATTTTGATGGGGATCAAATGGCTGTTCATGTGCCTTTATCTTTGGAGGCTCAAGCGGAAGCTCGTTTACTTATGTTTTCTCATATCAATCTCTTGTCTCCAGTTATTAGTGATCCCATTTCCGTACCAACTCAAGATATCCTTATTGGACTTTATGTATTAACGAGCGGAAATCACCAAGGTATTTGGTCAAATCGGTATAATCCATGTAATCGCAGAAACTATCAAAATAAAAGAATTTATGATAATAATCGTACTAAGTATACTTTTTGTAATTCCTATGATGCAATTGGGGCTTATCGGCAGAAAAGAATCAATTTAGATAGCCTTTTGTGGCTTCGGTGGCGATTAGATCAACGCGTTATTGCTTCAAGGGAAGCTCCCATCGAAGTTCACTATGAATCCTTGGGTATCTATTATGAAATTTATGAGCGCTATCTAAAAGTAAGAAGCCTAAAAAAAGAAATTTTTTGTATATATATTCGAACCACGGTTGGTCATATTTTTCTTTATCGAGAAATTGAAGAAGCCGTACAAGGATTTTATCGGGCCTGTTATTAATCTAAGTAATTTTATGATACCGGTGATAATTCGCGTATTGCCGGTTCAACTAGGATCATGGTTCCTAATTTTTTACGTGAATCATGATTGAGAAAGGAAAGTTTTCCAATCACCGACTCAAATCCATTGTTGAATCCTACTCATCAGAATCTGGAGGTACTTATGGCAGAAGGGGCCAATTTGGTCTTTCACAATAAAATAATAGATGGAACTGCCATGAAACGGCTTATTAAGAGATTAATAGATCACTTCGGAATGGCATATACATCACACATCCTGGATCAAATCAAAACTCTGGGTTTCCAGCAAGCCACTGCTAGCTCCATTTCATTAGGAATTGATGATCTTTTAACAATACCCTCTAAGGGGTGGCTAGTCCAAGATGCTGAAAAACAAAGTTTAATTTTGGAAAAATACCACCATTATGGGAATATACACGCGGTAGAAAAATTACGCCAATCCATTGAGATATGGTATGCTACAAGTGAATATTTGCGACAAGAAATGAATCCTAATTTTAGGATGACTGATCCTTTGAATCCCGTCTATATAATGTCTTTTTCGGGAGCTAGGGGAAATGCATCTCAGGTACACCAATTAGTCGGTATGAGGGGTTTAATGTCGGATCCCCAAGGACAAATGATTGATTTACCTATTCAAAGCAATTTACGCGAAGGCCTTTCTTTAACAGAATATATCATTTCTTGCTACGGAGCTCGCAAAGGAGTTGTGGATACTGCTGTCCGCACATCAGATGCTGGATATCTCACGCGCAGACTTGTTGAAGTAGTTCAACACATTGTTGTACGTAGAACAGATTGTGGCACCATACAAGGTATTTCTGTGAATCCGCAAATGCCGGAAAGCATTTTTATCCAAACATTAATTGGTCGTGTATTAGCCGATTATATATATATCGGCCCACAATGTATTGCCACTCGAAATCAAGATATTGGGATTGGACTAGTCGATCGCTTCATAACCTTTCGAGCACAACCAATATCCATTCGAACTCCCTTTACTTGTAAAGGTACGTCTTGGATCTGTCGATTATGTTATGGCCGAAGTTCTAATCATGGCGACCTAGTAGAATTAGGAGAAGCTGTAGGTATTATTGCGGGTCAATCTATTGGAGAACCAGGTACTCAATTAACATTAAGAACTTTTCATACCGGTGGAGTATTCACAGGGGGTACTGCAGGACATGTACGGGCGTCCTCTAATGGAAAAATAAGATTCAATGAGGATTTGGTTCATCCCACACGTACACGTCATGGACACCCAGCTTTTCTATGTTACATCAACTTGTATGTAACTATTGAAAGTAAAGATATTATACATAACATGAAGATTCCACCAAAAAGCTTTCTTTTAGTTCAAAATGATCAATATATAGAATCAGAACAGGCGATTGCTGAGATTCGCGCGGGAATAGCCACTTTGAATTTTAAAGAGAGGGTTCACAAACATATTTATTCTAACTCAGAAGGAGAAATGCACTGGAGTGTCGATGTGTATCATGCACCCGGATTTACTTATAGTAATGTGCACCTCTTACCAAAAACAAGCCATTTATGGATATTATCGGGAGGTCCAGGCAGATCCATTGCAGCCCCCTTTTTGCTACACAAGGATCAAGATCAAATGAAGGTTTATTCTCGTTCTGTCGAGCAAGGATATATTTTGAATCTCTCAGTGACTACTGATCACGCGAAACATAAATCCTTTAGCTTGGGTTTTTATGAGAAAAAAGAAGACAAGATTTCCGATTATTCAGAATTTAATCGAGTGATATGCACAGATCCTTGTAATCTTCTATATACTGCCACTCTTCACAAAAATTCTGAATTATTGGCAAAGAGGAGAAAAAATAGATTCATCATTCCATTCCAATTGAGTCAAGAACGAGAGAAAGAACTAATGCCCCGCTCAGGTATCTTGATTGAAATACCCATAAATGGCATTTTCCGTAGAAAAAGTATTCTTGCTCATTTCAACGATTCCCGATATAAAAGAAATAATTTGGGAATTACTAAATATGGGACTGTAGAGTCGCATTCAATTGTCAAAAAAGTGGATCGATTTTTTTGCATTCCTGAGGAAGCGCATATCTTACCCGGATCTTCTTACATAAGAGTACGAAACAATAGTCTCATCGGAGTAGGGACACGAATCACGTTAAATACAAGTAACCAGGTAGGCGGCTTGGTCCGAGTGGAGAGAAAAAAAAAAAAGATTGAACTTAAAATATTTTCTGGGGAGATCCATTTTACTCGAGAAATAGCTAAGATATTCCGCCACAGTGGCATCTTGATACCGCCGGGAATGGTAAAAACAAAATTAAACAAACTGAAAAATTGGATCTATGTCCAACGGATCACACCTACCAAGAAAAGGTATTTTGTTTTGGTTCGACCTGTAGTCACATATGAAATAGTGAACGGTATAAATTTAGCAACACTCTTCCCACAAGATATGTTGCAGGAAAGGGATATTGTGAAACTTCAAGTTGTCAATTCTATCCTTGGCAACCCCATGTGGGGAATTTCCAGCATAAATATTCAATTAGTTCGGACGTGCTTGTGTTTAGTATTGAATTGGGAACAAGACAAAAAAATCTCTTCGGTAGAAGAGGCCTCTGGTAGCCTTGTTGAAGTAAGGACAACCGGTTTAATTCGGGATTTCCTAAAAATTATCGTAGTGAAATCCCCTATTTCGTATACTGTAAAACGGGAGTATCCTACAGGTTCTGGATTGATCTCTGATAATGGGTTAAATCGCACCGATATCAATCCGTTTTATTACAGGGGAACAAGGATTCACGAATCGCTTAGCCAAAATCAAGGAACTATTCATACGAGAAATAAGGGATGTCAATCTTTGATAATTTTGTCATCATCCGATTGTTTTCGACTGAACCCACTCGACAGTTTAAAATATCACAATGTGAAAGTGAAAAAGGGGTCAATTAAAAAAGTTGGTCCGTTGGGACCCGTAGGAACAGCCCTTTCAATTTCGAATTTTGATTTATTTCACTATTTAATAACTCATAATCAGACCTTGGTAACTAATTTTTTGCAATTTGATAATTTAAAACCTACTTTTCAAGTACTTAAATATTATTTCATGGATGAAAATGATAGAATTTCTAATCCCGGTCCGTGCAGTAACACCATTTTGAATCCATTCAATTTGAATTGGTATTTTCTCCATCACAATTATTGTGAAGAGATATCCACAATAATTAGTCTTGGGCAATTTCTTTGTGAAAATGTATGTATAGCCAAAAACGGGCCACACCTAAAATCGGGTCAAGTTCTAAGTGTTCAAATTAGTTCTGTAGTAATAAGATCAGCTAAGCCTTATTTAGCCACCCCAGGAGCAACCGTTCATGGCCATTATGGGGAAATCCTTTATGGAGGAGACATATTAGTTACCTTTATATATGAAAAAGAGAAATCTGGTGATATAACGCAGGGTCTTCCAAAAGTGGAACAAGTCTTAGAAGTGCGTTCGATTGATTCAATATCGATGAACCTGGCAAGTCGGGTTGAGGGTTGGAACGGACGTATAACAAGAATTCTTGGAATTCCTTGGAGATTCTTGATTGGTGCTGAGCTAACTATAGCCCAAAGTCGCATTTCTTTGGTTAATAAGATCCAAAAGATTTATCGATCCCAGGGGGTGCAAATTCATGATAAACATATAGAGATGGTTGTACGTCAAATAACATCAAAAGTTTTGTTTTCAGAAGATGGAATGTCTAATGTTTTTTTACCTGGCGAACTAATTGGATTGTTACGAGTAGAACGAACAATGCGCGCTTTAGAAGAAACGATTTGTTACCAAGCTCTTTTATTGGGAATAACGAGAACATCTTTGAATACTCAAAGTTTCATATCCGAGGCGAGTTTTCAAGAAACTGCTCGCGTTTTAGCAAAAGCCGCTCTTCGGGGTCGTATCGATTGGTTGAAAGGGTTGAAAGAAAACGTTGTGCTGGGTAGGATGATACCCGTTGGTACCGGATTCAAAGGATTTGT